GTTTCAAGCAAATGTGCATTCTCCCCTTTTTTTGGACAGGATCAAAGGATCCCCCCGCTTTTCGTTTGATATATCCGAAATCATTAAAGTGATTTTTTTAAATTGGACAGGTAAGGGAGTAGAATCCGAAATTGCAGAGTATATAGACGAAGAAACAAAAAAAGAAGACAAAAAAGAAAAGGACAAAAAAGAAGAGAACATAAGAAAGGAACAAACACGGATAGAGATATCGGAAGCATGGGATACCATTCCATTTGTGCAAGTAATAAGGGGCTCCATGTTAATAACTCAATCCATTCTTAGAAAATATATTATATTGCCTTCATTGATAATAGCCAAAAATATTGGACGTATGCTATTATTGCAACTTCCTGAATGGTTTGAGGATATACAGGAATGGAATCGAGAAATGCATGTTAAATGTACCTATAATGGTGTCCAATTATCGGAAACAGAATTTCCGAAAAATTGGTTGACAGACGGTATTCAGATAAAAATCCTATTTCCTTTCTGTCTGAAACCTTGGCACAAATCTAAACTACAATCCTCTGATAGAAATCTAATGAAAAAGAAAAAACAAAAAGATGATTTTTGTTTTTTAACAGTTTGGGGAATGGAAACTGAACTTCCCTTTGGTTCTCCCAGAAAACGATATTCCTTTTTTGAGCCCGTTTTTAAGGACCTGGAAACAAAAATTGGAAAATTGAAAAGGGCCCTTTTATTAGCTCTAAGAGTTTTAAAAGGAAAAACGAAATTGGTTTTAAAAGAAACAAAAAAATGGGCTATCAAAAGTTTTTTATTTATAAAAAGAATAATAAAAGGAATAAAAAGAATAATAAAAGGACTTTCCAAATTAAACCCAATTCTATTATTTAGCTTAAGAAAAGTATCTGAATCGAATGAAATTAAAAACGAAAAAGATTCTAGAATCAGCCATCAAATAATTCATGAATCATTTAGTCTAATTCAATCTACAAATTGGACAAATTCTTCACTGACAGAAAAAAAAAAGAAGGGTCTGACTGATAGAACAAGCACAATTCTAAATCAAATAGAAACAGAAAAAATTACAAAAGAAAAAAATAAAATAACCCCACCAGGAGTATATATTAGTCCTACTGAAAAAAGTTATAATGCTAAAAGTAAAAGGTTCGAATCGCCAACAAATATTCGCCAAATATTAAAAAGAAGAAATGTCCGATTAATGTCTGAATTAGATTGTTTTATAAAAATTTTCGTTGAAAGAATATACATAGATATAGGTTTATCTATTATTAATATTCCCAGACTCAATACACAACTTTTTCTTGAATTGATAAAAAAAATTTCGATTAATGAAGCAAATCAAGAAAGGCTTAATAGAAAAAATCAAAATACAATTAACTTTATTTTAACTATTTCAACCCTAAAAAGGTCAATTGATAGGATTAGAAATAGGACAAATTCGCATAGTTTTTGTGACTTATCCTATTTGTCACAAGCATATGTATTTTACAAAATATCACAAACCCAAGTTAGTAACTTGTATAAATTAAGATCCGTTTTTCAACATCTTTTTCAACATCACAGAATGTCTTTTTTTATTAAGACTGAACTAAAAGATTCTTTTGAAACACAAGGAATAATTCATTCAAAATTAAGTCATAAGAAACTTACGAGTTATGAAATAAATGAATGGAAAAACTGGTTAAAGGGGCATTATCAATACGATTTATCTCGGATTAGGTGGTCTGGATTAATACCACAAAAGTGGAGAAATAAAGTTAATCTACGTCGTATGGCTAAAAATAAAAATTTCAAATGGGATTCATATGAAAAAATTCAGTCCAAAAAACAAAATGATTCTAAAGTATATTACCTATTGAATCAAAAAGATAATTTTCAAAAAAACTCTAGATATAATCTTTTATCATATAAATCTATTAATTTGAATTATGAAACTAAGAGAGACTCGTCTGTTTATAGATCGAGCTTTCAAGTACAAGTAAATAAGAACGAAGCTATTTCTTATAATTCCAACACACATAAACACAATTTTTGTGATATCTGGGGGAGTATCCCTATTAATAATTATGGCGATCTTAGATATATGGAAAAAAATCCCGATAGAAAATATTTTGATTGGAAAATTTTCAATTTTGATGTTAGACAAAAAGTCACTATGGAGTCCTGCATCAAAATCGATACCAGGAGTAATCAAAATACTAAGATTGATACTATTGATACTAACAATTATCAAATAATTGATAAAAAAGACCCTCTTTATCTTACGCTTCCGCAAAATATCAAAAAAAATTCACCAAATCCCCCAAAAGCTTGTTTGGATTGGATGGGAATGAATGAAGAAATAGTAAATCGTCCCATCTCCGCTCTGGGACTTTGGTTCTTCCCAGAATTTGTGCTACTTTATAATCTATATAAAATTAAACCATGGGTTATACCAAGTAAAGTACTTCTTTTAAATTTGAATCTAAATGAAAATGATTTTAGTGAAAATAAAAACATCGAAAGAAACCAAAAAGGGGAATGTGGTTCAAATAATAAAATAAAGAATCAAAATCAAAAAGAAAAAGACCCTGTCGAAAGCAAAAGAGATCTTAGATCAAATGTACAAAAACAGGGGAATCCTGGATCTGCTCCTTCAACAAACCACAAAAACGGTATTGAAGATCCTTATGCAAGATCGAAGAGAAAGGGGGGTAAAAATAAAAAACAATACAAAAGTAATACAGGAGCAGAACTAAATTTATTCCTAAAACGTTATTTACTTTTTCAATTGAGATGGGACGATGCTTTGAATCAAAGAATGATCAATAATATCAAAATATATTGTCTCCTGCTTAGGCTGATAAATCCACGAAAAATTACTATATCCTCGATTCAAAGAAGAGAAATGAGTTTGGATATAATGCTGATTCAGAAGAATTTAAGTCTTGCAGAATTGATCAAAAGGGGGATCTTAATTATCGAACCCACCCGTCTGTCTGTAAAAAACGATGGACAATTTCTTATGTATCAAACCTTAAGTATTTCATTAGTTCATAAGAGTAAGCACCAAACTAATCAAGGATATCAAGAACAAACCTATGTTGATAAGAATGATTTTGATTTGCCTGTTCCCGAAAACATTTTATCGCATAGACGTCGTAGAGAGTTGAGAATTCTAATTTCTTTCAATTCAAAGAATAGGAAAAAAAATCCAATATTTTGGACTGAGAACAACTGCAGTGAATCTTTGGATAAAGGGAACCATCTTGATAAAGATAAGAATGAATTAATTAAATTCAAATTTTTTCTTTGGCCTAATTATCGATTAGAAGATTTAGCTTGTATGAATCGCTATTGGTTTGATACGAATAACGGCAGTCGTTTCAGTATGTTAAGGATACATCTGTATCCGCGGTTGAAAAGTTGTTGATAGTCCATTTTTCCTATATATGCTATACCCTATAAGGTATATGAAAGTTAAGAAATTCACACATGCCCCGCCCCGTCTTCCATGCCATTCTAATATACGATACGAAGACTAAAACCACTGAGGTATCAATTAGACCTACAAATCAATTAACAGAATCTTCTTAATTTTAGGTCTAAATTATGCCATGCAAAAACGAACCCCCCCTTTTTCTTTTTCTGAATCAAATTGAATTTAAACCTGGAGGGATTAATATGAGTTGATCAAATTAGGAGTCCATAAAGAAATTCAGATTATTGTATATAACTATAACACATTAAAGTTACTACCATTATTATTAATTATTATTCATCGGTCAAATCCATATATGTAAAAGTGGAAGAGGGGAAATCTTTTATGGTAAAAAATGCATTCATTTCGGTTATTTCTGAAGAAGAAAAGAGAGGGTCGGTTGAATTTCAAGTATTCAGTTTTACCAATAAGATACGGAGACTTACTTCACATTTAGAAGTGCACAAAAAAGACTATTTATCTCAGAGAGGTTTGCGCAAAATTTTAGGAAAACGTCAACGGCTCTTGGCTTATTTGGAAAAAAAAAATAGAGTACGTTATAAAGAATTAATTGGTCGGTTGAGTATACGAGAGCCAAAAACCCGTTAATTCGAAGAATCTTTTTAAGTACTCTTATTTTTTTTATTTGGATTTGGATAAACTTCTTTTCACTTTTCACTTTCAGCAATTCATGGAAGAATGAATGGGTAAAAAACTTATGACTGTACCAACTACAAGAAAAGACCTCATGATAGTCAATATGGGTCCTCACCACCCATCAATGCATGGTGTTCTTCGACTCATCGTTACTCTAGATGGTGAAGATGTTATTGACTGTGAACCAATATTGGGTTATTTACACAGAGGGATGGAGAAAATTGCGGAAAATCGAACAATTATACAATATTTGCCCTATGTAACACGTTGGGATTATTTAGCTACCATGTTCACAGAAGCAATAACTGTAAATGGACCCGAACAATTAGGAAATATTCAAGTACCTAAAAGAGCTAGTTATATCAGAGTCATTATGTTGGAGTTGAGTCGTATAGCTTCCCATTTGCTATGGCTTGGCCCCTTTATGGCCGATATTGGTGCACAGACCCCTTTCTTCTATATTTTTCGAGAAAGGGAATTGATATATGACCTATTCGAAGCTGCTACTGGTATGCGAATGATGCATAATTATTTTCGTATCGGAGGAGTAGCTGCTGATCTACCTCATGGCTGGATAGATAAATGTTTGGATTTTTGTGATTACTTTTTAACGGGGGTTGCTGAATATAAAAAGCTTATTACAAGGAATCCTATTTTTTTAGAACGAGTTGAAGGCGTGGGCATTATTGGCGGAGAAGAAGCACTAAATTGGGGTTTATCAGGACCAATGCTACGGGCTTCCGGAATCCAATGGGATCTTCGTAAAGTTGATCATTATGAGTCTTACGATGAATTTGATTGGGAAGTTCAATGGCAAAAAGAAGGGGATTCATTAGCTCGTTATTTAGTACGAATCGGTGAAATGACAGAATCCATA